ATCCCCTTTTCATGGGCACATATCTTTACGGCTAAGGAATGGGGAATCTTTCTCCTGTTACATGAATCAAATGTTTCATTTCATCCGGGAAAAGCCATCTCTTTCTCAACAATGTCTTTGTCATTTGATCCAATAGCGTTCCGTTAGATAGGAACAGATTTGATAAATACTGATAACTCTCGGATAGAGTATTAGAACGGAAAGATCCATTAGATAATGAACTATTGGTTCTAAACCATCTCTGGCGATGAATCAACAATTCGAAGTGCTTTTCTTGCGTATTCTTGATGAACCAGCGTTTATATATAGATGTAGGAGGATTTGTTTGGGAAGCAATGAGCCCCTTTGACATCTCTTCATCTGCAAAGAATTCTCGACGTGAAAACACAGAGACAGAGGGCTGATCTTTGAATAGGGAAAAGGATGGATCCGCAGGGTCCCAAATGAATTGGCTTGTTCGAAAAAAGCCTTGTTCTTTGGAAGATCTATCTCGTGTCTGGTACTGCATGGTTCCACTCTGCAAGAACTCCGAATCATTCTCTTGAAGCTCATCCTCTTTATGATAAATGATCCATTTGCCCCGAAATGACCCAGTCCAATAGGGAAATCCCAATTCAGTGGGCCTTTCGATACAATCAAATCGCCATATTCTAGGAGCCCAAACTATGTGATTGAATAAATCCTCCTCTATCTGTTGCGGATCGAGGGCCCCTTCCCCTTCTTCAAACTCCGATTCGTATTTTTCATATAGAAATCTCTGATCAACGATAGAACAAGATCCATTTTGCATCATATCTAACTGATTCCTTGGTTCGGACCGAAGAAGTAATGTCACTCGATTATTATCAAACTGACTGCAAGATTTTTCTGTCCGTGAGGATCCCGCCAGAGCCAGAGCGCCTTCTACTTCTAATAGTAATAATAGTAATAGGCCATGAACTAGATCAGAATCGTTCTCGACGAATCCATAAGAAGTGATCCAATTTTTTTCATCGTGTCTGGATGAAGACCAAAGATCTTGAGCGACCGATCCGGCAGAACAACTCAAAAGATAAAGAAGTATCGTTAATTTCTTCATGCTCGTTCCAAGTTCGAAGTACCATTTGTACAAATAAGAATCCCCTCCCTTACATGATTTCTTCTTCATATAGATAGATATAGGATCTATGGGGCAATTACTTAGAAGTACATTTTGTGTAACAGCCCTTCCTATCTGATAGAAAAGGATCCCATGATCCTGAACCGATCTTATCTGGGATCGAAAATCCCAAGTTTTTCTATGAAGAGCTGATCTAATTGTATTAGTTTCTATAATGGATTTCTTCTGTGTAATACTAATTGATAGGGCCTCATTGATAAGTGCTACAAGATCTCGCGCATTGGAACCCATGGTTATGGACCCGAATCCGTTAGTATGGAACATCTTCTTTTCCAAGTGAAATCCTCTAGTATATGAAAGAATGAAAAAGTGCTTTCGTTGTTGTGGAAGAAGAAGCCTTCGTATCTTAATGCATGTATTGAATTTCTTTGGAGCTATTAGAGCGGGATCCACTTTTTGGGGAATATGAGTCGAAGCAATAACAAGAATCTTTCCAGTGGAACATCTTTCACAATCCCTGGAGAGATAGTTCTCTAATAGATCGAGGGATAAGTAATTCGACTCATTCACATGCAGATCATGAATGTTTGGAATCCATATTATGCAAGGAGACATTGCTTTTGCTAATTCGAATTGAAGGGTGATATCAAATCGGTCTATTTTCGTCGTCATATACATAGTTAGCACATTCGTCATAGTTAGCAGCTCCGTATCAATATCAAGGTCATCATTACTATCATCAATATCGTCACTATCATCAATATCGATATCATCAATAGGATAACCTTTAGGCTTGTCATCCAGGAACTTGTTCGGAAATACCGTAATGAAAGGAACATAGGAGTTTGTCGCTAGGTATTTGACCAAACAGGATCGTCCAGTTCCTATAGAACCTATCACTAAAATACCTCTAGAAGGGGATAGGGCTAAGCGGAGCGAAAAGGGTTTTCCATGAGGAGATGGGGAATGAAAAAGATTAGCCCCACACAAGGTTTGTGAATAAGTGATTGTATGATAATGAGCAAGGAATATCCGTCTTTCTGCTAAACAGGATCTATTGAACTCATAATTCATTAGATCCTTTTGATGAATGTCAACTAAGTATCGTAAGGAAATTGATCCCGGTTGTTCAATCATTTGATAACCAGAGTCATTCTTTGATAAATGATCACTATGAGTCAGACTCAATAGAATTTGATCAATCCTTTTTTCTGTCGTTAAGGTGGAGAACTGAACCAAGAATTCTCTTTCTTCATCATCAATCGAATCACTGTTCGCGACCCAGAATTCTATTTTATCATCAATCCAATCACCGTTCACGTTTTTTCTTTTTCTTATCAATGAATAGATCTCTTTACTTGTACGACTTAGATGTCTCGTATTTCTCGAAAAAATGATTCG